CAGTCTTCTTTTTTTTGTTTAAGAAAAAATCAGCAATTCTATAAGGTTGAATAAAAATTTCCATCAAAACTCCTTTGATATAATTGCTATGCTTAGTGTGTGACTCGTTAGTTTAGGATTCGATTAGACAAAAAAATAAAAAAGAACTTACCTATTAAGATAAGAGCAACTATTAACTATATAACTATTAACTATCAGCATTAATAAATAACCTAAGCAACTCATTGCTTCGCATTATCTGGATCAAAAAAAATAAGTCAAGATATGATAGACTGATCATATAATTGTAGCAACTGAATTTTTTTTACAAAAAAAAAGAATAACGAAATATTATTATTATTATAAGTTATGAAAGGTAATTTAAAAGTATGCGGATAAACGGAAGGATGAAAGAAAGAGAGAAAAAATTTGAATATTAATGATCTATTATTCCAATTTGGAAAGTCTATGAGGTCACTGTAATAAAAACAATGTAATAAAGCATGAATACAAATTCATTCATAATAATTAAATAAATCTGTTCGTTTTTAAAACAAAAAATTAAGAGCCTTGAGCCAATAAAAACTGAGAAAATTGACTCTAAAATAAATTAAAAAATGAAATTTAAAATTTCAGGTAAGAGCTCCATTGTAGAATTCGGGCCTAATGATTAATCAAGAGGCGATGGGAACGACGGAACCCATGAATATAGAGGATTCAATTGAAAAAAAAATCTTAGTAATTCATTGGACAGGATGGCGGAATAAACCATAAACTTTATTATCTATTCTGATTTTTATTCTGAGACCTCGTGGGATAAACATCAAACTTAAATAGATATTGAAAGAGTAAATATTCGCTGGCGAATATATATATATTTTTTTTTTTCAAATAAAAAAAGTAATAAAAAACGAAAAAGATAAAAGAAAATAAGGATTTTGTTAGAATACTCTAACTATAACAAAAACGACATTCGAGATAATGATATTACGTTATTTTTAAATAAATAAAAATAGAATTCATTTTGGATTCCATTTTGAAAAAGACATACACAAATTTAGAAGAGATCAGATGAAATGTCAAAAAAGACCATGATTAATAGGATTAATCATTAACTACATATATATATTAATACAAGCTTCTTTAGTACTTTTTTTCGCGAGGAGCTGGATGAGAAGAAACTCTCACGTTCAGTTCTGTAGTAGAGATGGGATTTCTAATTTAGAAAAAACCCATCAACTATAACCCAAAAAGAACCAGATTTCGTAAACAACATCGAGGAAGACTAAAAGGAATATCTTCTCGTGGGAATCGTATTTGTTTTGGCAGATATGCTCTTCAAACACTTGAACCCGCTTGGATCACATCTAGACAAATAGAAGCAGGGCGACGAGCAATGTCACGAAATGTACGACGTGGGGGAAAAATTTGGGTACGTATATTTCCAGACAAACCAGTTACAGTAAGACCGGCGGAAACGCGTATGGGTTCTGGGAAAGGATCCCCGGAGTATTGGGTAGCTGTGGTTAAACCAGGTAAAATCCTTTATGAAATGGGTGGTGTACCCGAAAATATAGCCAGAAAAGCTATTTCAATAGCGGCATCAAAAATGCCTATAAAAACCCAATTCGTTATTTCTGAATAGGAATATAGAATGAAAAAGCTAAATAACATTTAAGGAAAAAAAGATTATCGGTTTTATTTTTTTGACAAACAATATTTTTTTACTTCGTCCTTTGTATTAAAAGAAGAGATAAAAAAAAATGATATGATTCAACCACAAACCTATTTGAATGTAGCAGACAACAGCGGGGCTCGAGAATTGATGTGTATTCGAATAATAGGAGCTAGTAATCGCCGATATGCTCATGTTGGTGACGTTATTGTTGCTGTAATCAAGGAAGCAATACCGAATACTCCTCTAGAAAGATCAGAAGTGATCAGAGCAGTAATTGTACGTACTTGTAAAGAACTCAAACGTAACAATGGGACGATAATACGATATGATGACAACGCCGCAGTTGTCATTGATCAAGAAGGGAATCCAAAAGGAACTCGAGTTTTTGGGGCGATCCCACGGGAATTGAGACAATTAAACTTTACTAAAATAGTTTCATTAGCTCCTGAGGTCTTATAAGACCTAAATATCGATAGTTAGTATAGGGTTTAAAAAATGGTATTGAAATAAAATTAATTAATAGATTGTGTATCACGCATATACCCTTAAAAAAAAAATATTAATAATTTAATTCATATATTAATATATAATTCGTCTATATCTATAATATAAATAAAAAAAAAGATAAATAAAATATAAATAAAAGAAAAAGAACATGTTGATTATATCAAAATTATAGAACAATAAGGAATTTTAACTTATCATGGGGAAAGACACTATTGCTGATATAATAACCTCCATACGAAATGCTGACATGAATAGAAAAGGAACAGTTCGGATAGGGTCGACTAACATCACCGAAAGCATTGTTAAAATACTTTTACGGGAGGGTTTTATCGAAAACGTAAGGAAACATCGTGAAAACAATCAATATTTTTTGATTTTAACCCTAAAACACAGACGAAATAAGAAAGAATCCTATAAAACTATTTTAAATTTAAAGCGAATAAGTCGACCGGGTCTACGAATCTATTCTAACTCTCAACGAATTCCACGAATTTTAGGCGGAATAGGAATTGTAATCCTTTCGACTTCTCAAGGTATAATGACAGACCGAGAAGCTAGACTAAAAAGAATCGGTGGAGAAATTTTGTGTTATATATGGTAATCCTTCTAATATAAAAATTGGATATCCGGAATTTACCATTTGTGAAAAGAGGGGGTTGTGTAATACCACCCCTGCTAAAAATAAAAATTTTAGCAAGTTCTTAGGTATAAGTTAATCAGGGGACAGCCGCTTTCTAGACTACATAACAAAGATTCAAAAGAGTAAGTGGTTTTTTCAATTTCAACATTCCTTTCACGAAGATAAATTAAAGATTCAAAAATATCAAGAAACCTTTCTTTCGTCCAACAAATTAAGTATATTCACAGAATTAAGGAAAAATAACTATGAAAATAAGGGCTTCCGTTCGTAAAATTTGTGAAAAGTGTCGACTAATCCGTAGGAGGGGACGAATTATAGTAATTTGTTCCAACCCGAGGCATAAACAAAGACAAGGATAATCTTACTAAAGGAAATAAAATAAAGGGCACTTCCAAGGAGCTGGCAAAAAAAGTCCGTTTTGACATGAAATGGATATATCCATATATTTCTTGTGAAATGAAAAAATATGGCAAAACCTATATTAAGAATTGGTTCACATAAAAATACACGTAGTGGTTCACGTAAAAATGTACGTAGAATACCAAAGGGAGTTATTCATGTTCAAGCAAGTTTCAACAATACCATTGTGACCGTTACAGATGTACGGGGTCGGGTTATTTCTTGGTCCTCCGCGGGTACTTGTGGATTCAGGGGTACAAGAAGAGGAACACCCTTTGCTGCTCAAACCGCAGCAGGAAATGCTATTCGAGCAGTAGTGGATCAAGGTATGCAACGAGCTGAGGTAAGGATAAAAGGCCCTGGACTGGGAAGAGATGCAGCATTACGAGCTATTCGTAGAAGCGGTATACTTTTAAGTTTCGTACGAGATGTAACCCCTATGCCACATAATGGTTGTAGACCCCCTAAAAAAAGACGTGTATAGAACTAAATAAAAGCTGAAAGGGTTTCAAGAGAAATAAACGATTCAATGATCTGATCAAATAAAATTAATATGGTTCGAGAGAAAGTCAAAGTATCTACTCGGACACTACAGTGGAAGTGTGTTGAATCAAGAAGAGACAGTAAGCGTCTTTATTATGGACGCTTTATTCTGTCTCCACTTATGAAAGGTCAAGCCGACACAATAGGCATTGCGATACGAAGAGCTTTACTTGGCGAAATAGAAGGAACATGTATTACACGTGCAAAATCTGAGAACATACCACATGACTATTCTAACATAGTAGGTATTCAAGAATCAGTACATGAAATTTTAATGAATTTGAACGAGATTGTATTAAGGAGTAATCTATACGGAACGCGCAACGCGCTTATTTGTGTCAAAGGTCCCGGATATATAACTGCTCGAGACATAATTTTACCGCCCTCTGTGGAAATAGTTGATAATACACAGCATATAGCTACCTTAACGGAACCAATAGATTTGTGTATTGGATTAAAAATCGAGAGGAATCGCGGATATAGCCTAAAAATGTCAAATAACTTTGAAGACAGAAGTTATCCTATAGATGCAGTATTCATGCCTGTTCAAAACGCGAATCATAGTATTCATTCTTATGGGAATGGGAATGAAAAACAAGAGATTATTTTTCTAGAAATATGGACAAATGGAAGTTTAACTCCTAAAGAAGCACTTCATGAAGCCTCCCGGAATTTGATTAATTTATTTATTCCTTTTCTACATGTAGAAGAAGAAACGTTCTATTTAGAGAACAATCAACATCAAGTTACTTTACCCCTTTTTCCTTTTCATAATAGATTAGTTAACCTAAGGAAAAAAAAAAAAGAACTAGCATTTCAATATATTTTTATTGACCAATTAGAATTGCCTCCCAGAATCTATAATTGTCTCAAAAAGTCCAATATACATACATTATTGGACCTTTTGAATAACAGTCAAGAAGACCTTATAAAAATTGAACATTTTCACATAGAAGATCTAAAAAAGATATTAGACATTCTAGAAAAAAAATAGAAAAAGCATAAAAAAAATTACTAACAAAGTAAATTTGAAATTGAAATGGATTTTAAACCTGCAACGTAATTTCTATGTTCCAGTCGAACCCAATTTAATTAATTAAACTAATTAGATATGTATCTAGGGAGAGGTCATTTTGAAATGACTACTCCCTAGATACCCACGTCTTTTATTTTACAATTGAATAAATTTAATTAAAAAAGACCTAAAGTTAGAGATTTATCAATCGGTAATGTTGCTCCAATACCTAACCACAG